TTCATCAATGACGAATAAAAAAAATTCTATGCAATTCTGAAAGGGGGAAAGATCCCTCGGATAGAATCATTCGATTATATTGACAATTTCAAAAAACTGATCATACTATGATCATAGTATGATGGCGGTTGGTCAAGCAGGCCCCCATCGTCTAGTGGTTTAGGACATCTCTCTTTCAAGGAGGCAGCGGGGATTCGAATTCCCCTGGGGGTAGGGTACTACGAAAGGAAGTTGATCATGGATTACCAATAAGTCTAAAATTGATTCTTCCTGGGTCGATGCCCGAGCGGTTAATGGGGACGGACTGTAAATTCGTTGGCAATATGTCTACGCTGGTTCAAATCCAGCTCGGCCCAAAAACTCGCCAATCCGCCATGAGATGATATAACCCCCTTTGTACTTCAGAAATACCCGATCCGGAGATAAAAAAGAATCAAATTTTCTGCTAGATCCCGTATTTCCCTGGGATTGTAGTTCAATTGGTCAGAGCACCGCCCTGTCAAGGCGGAAGCTGCGGGTTCGAGCCCCGTCAGTCCCGATGGATCCAATAAATATATCAATAAATCTCTCCCTTTTTATGAAGGGGACCGGGGGCAGAATTTCATTGTCAAAGCAAAGGGGAAATCCTTATTTCTTTTTTCTTTCCTTTTGGTAGGAGAAAGACATATGCGGTTGGATTAGTACAATTATTGGTAGCATTATAGTCAGTATTCCAAGAAATGCTGGCTTTTTCGATTGCCCCCGATGCATGTAATGGAATCGAGTACTATACCTTTTTGAGGCGCGCATACACAAGGGGAATTCCTTTCTTGTCCAATACAAAATTTAATATAAGAAAATACTTTCCAGAAAAAACAAAAAAAAAACAATTTATTTTTCTGGCTACGGATTTATGGAACCTCACTTACTAGTTTGAAGTTGAAAAATAGATTTCATGCAAATTGCACACTGAGCTTTTGGTATAGGTGTCCCGGGGCTAATAATCTACGAAGAAAGGAGGGGAAAGGGCAGATCAACCAAAGATCCTACTCCTCTTAGAAAGGGGAATGAATCATTTTTCCGATTTTTCATTTTGTTTTAAGGCCCCATCGACGAAAGAACAAATCGGAAAATAGTAAATTTGATGAATATTCATTTTATACGGTCTCATCTTTATCACACTTCTTTGTCTTCCAAGTCAAAAATAGTTTAGTTCTAAACTCCTTTCTTTTTCCATTTAGCTTTTATTGTTTGTTTGGGTTTGTAACTATGTGACCACTGGAAGTGGAAGAGCTATTTGATGAGACTTCATCAGATGATTGTACAAGAAGGAACTAGATAGATTAGAGAGAAAAAAAGAACAGATGAGAAAAAATGATAATGATAAATAAATAAAGGAATTTTGGATTGGGTCAGGAATCCAAGTTTGGGGCGGTATGGATAAAAGAACTTCCTATGTTATACTATTCAATTCTCGACGACGAATTGATTTGATAGTTCAGATATTGTTATTCATGATATTGATCCGATTCAAGATCATCGAGAGGTAATATTCATTCATTGAATTTACAGGCCAAAGATTTATCATCTCTATGGGATTAAATCCCGAGTTATTGCGAAGTAAAAAACCGATGAGATTATGGAAGTAAATATTCTTGCATTTATTGCTACTGCACTATTTATTCTAGTTCCTACCGCTTTTCTACTTATCATTTACGTAAAAACAGTCAGTCAAAACGATTAATTATTAACTAATTTGAATGAAACTTGACTTCTGAGTTCTTAGCCAAAATTGACGAAATAAAATGAAAAAGATTCTAATTTCATGTCTTAAATGAAATGAGTGGACTAGAATCGGCAGTATTCTAATAGATAGATAGTATGGTAGAAAGAAAGATTCATCTATTTCTTTCTACCATACTATTTATTAGTTAGATTGTAGTTATAAAGCTGCCCCCTGGAATAAAATAATAAAATAAAGATAGAGGCTGCATTTGATATGAATCTTTTGATATGGATCTATAGATCAATCTACAATATTATCTTGATATATGTGAATATCAATTCCATATATGGGATTGACATAGCATCCAATTCCATTTATTTGCTATATCTATTTGTTCTGATCAATCTAAATTACTCTTATGTCTTATAGTTTGAATTACTAGATTTTTGATTTCCAATCTGAATCTCGGTATCTATTGAAAGAATCAAATCAATGAAGGAAAAGCGATAGATATAGGCAGATTCAAAAAATCACGTAGTAATCTTTTTTTTTTAACATTCCCAAGAAGTAATTGAGTAAACCATTGACAGTAGTTCCACGGGCATCGAAAAGGAAGAGTAAACCTCACCGATTTTTAACGCCTGAACCATGATATGAAATAAGTCGATAAAGCATAAATCCAATTTCAAAAATTAGAAAGCGGTAAATGCGCAATATGTGACTCACCTGAAGATCTTATTCTGCATAGTATCTCGTTAGACAACCACTATGTTTATATCCTTTCTTTCTCATACAAAGTGCGTATACACTTAACAAAACCACCTCTTCTTTGAACAGTAAAGAGAGAAACAAATAAAAAAAGGGTCCGGCCCTCCTCAGTATCACCTGGTAAGAGGCCGTCGATTGGAATAGAAAATTTCGGAAGAATTAGGTTCGAATAAATTTCCTGGGATCCTCTTCCTTTCGAACTACAAACATGGGAATCGTTGAAATAGCTCTTTGATTGAAAGAGGATGATTCCTATAATACATTACTCCAGTCGAGTCCAATGGAATTTCAAAATGAAGATATTTTTTTTTGTTCAAAACGTGTTGCAGAACGATCTCGAAAGCAATTTATATTGATACAGTTTGCTTCCTTAACTCAATTAGTAGGACCCCTAGAGTCCACTTCTTCCCCACACTACGAGTGAAAGGGAAAAAGTAAAGACTACCATTAAAGCAGCCCAAGCAAGACTTACTATATCCATATGAATTATGTCCCATATCTCTATAAATATAAAGGAATTGTTCCGTTATTCCTCACTAATAATAGTGGAATCAATGGCGCAGAGTCAAAAAGAACGAAGACTATTAATAAACCAATCCAATAAATTCGCTCATTTTATAAGAAATTCCTATATGATTTCTAATCGGGAAAGATTAAACACAAGCAAAATCTGCAGTAACATCTCAAGGGAATGTTACTAATGGAACATGTAGGAATAATAGGTCCTATTCTTTTTTTGTTGACCCTCATTTCAATTGATTGGATGCTTGAGCACTCAGAGATTTTCGTGAGTTCCTCGTATATAATAAAGTATCTTCCGCCCCCTTCCACAACTATTTAGATTTCCTATCGGGCTCTCCAATCTAATTCAAGGTCCAGTCATTATACAATGCATTAATAATAGAAAATTTTGATTTGTAGTAGAAGGTAATTGCGAAGTCTTGATAGCCCCTCTAGCATTCGAATATTTCCTTGAAGCCTAAATATGCAATGCAAAGATATTTACAATTTTTTAGAAAAACCCCCAGACCAGATGTTTAGAATCAAACAAGTATCAACAGTCTGCTTTCTCTGCTTCTGCTGGGGAATCATTCGGCGGGTTATATCAACAGAAGAAAAAAAGAGATTTCGAGTTTTTTGTTGATCAGGCGACACCCGGATTTGAACTGGGGAAAAAAGGATTTGCAGTCCTCTGCCTTACCACTCGGCCATGTCGCCAAAATGCTACAAATACAAAATAGATGAAAACTTTCCCGGATTACTGAACTGCTTTTTTATTGTACTTGCACCTTGAGTTCTGTTTTCCTTAATTTTTCCTAAAAGTCAAAGAAATCCTAATCCTTCTTCCCTTTTGATTGGGTTTGATTCATCCTTTCAGTTTCGATTGAGTCTATCTCCAAATTCATAATGTTCAAAGCTTTCTCTTACCTTTCTATTGAAAAATCAAATGTGGATTTTCAGTCGCAAAATCCAAAATTCAAATTTCTGAAAATCGGAACCATTAACTATTGACTTAGAATGCATGAATGATTCTTGGATTTGAATCTCCAAATTTTGTTTTCCTAATGACATAAGAAAATAAAACTTGATATATAACTAATCAGTATGGATTTTTTCAATCAAAAAATCCTTCTCAATTTTAATTATAACAACAATTATGAGTATATGTAAACCCCCCAAGAGAAATTGTTAGACGGATATATATTATTTATATATGTTCCCGATAGAGAATTATCAGATATCAGAAAAGTATCATACTTCAATTTGAATTTTGAATTGAATAGAAAATTGAAATTCTGTTTTCATAGAGCACAACGCGTGTTGCCCCGAATAGAACAGAGAACGACAATAAAACAATAAAAGAGAAGAAAGACGGATATTATAGATATCTCCACACGTGGTTAAGCCATACAAACCTTCTTTTCTTATACACTTCACAATCGTATTCTACTCAAAAATCCGTAAACAAAATCTCTCTCTTCTCTACAAATCATTTTTTGAACAACGAAATCCATAACAGAAAAGGGGGTTAAATGCTAAAAAACCGATTCTAATTCTATATATTCTTTCTTATTTTTATGCCTTTATCTCAGCGAAAAGATCAAATGTCGAATCCATTTATTTTTCTGGTATTCAAGCAGGTTGGAATGTGTATTATCATAATAATGGTAGAAATGGAATCATTTTTGTTTTGATATTCTATACAAAATCCTATAACTTAATTAATAAGTCTAAGTAGCAGAAGTCTGTTTCTAGGGATGTTTTATCAATTTCTTTCCATTTGTATCTGTTGAAAATTCCAATAAATTCCAATTCAATTTAAGTAGAAAATTCTCTTTCTTCCTCCGTTCATACGTATTTCATACATTCCAGATATGGAGTTGGGTAAAATTTCATGTGATTCGGTAAACAAAATAGAAATGCCATCATTGCTAGATCATTTATCTAATCTATCTAATTAGATGAAGAATGAACCAATAGTGGTATTTTTTGATAAATGGGAAATTAAAAATGCTCGGGGATGGAA